AATTTAATTAATTCCTTTTTATCTCTATCAAGATGTTTACTTTCATCCAAAAAAGGACTTCCACCTTTTTTGTTCTTCTTGGTGCAAAATACTGGATTTTTATCCATACCATTTCCATTCTTTGAATTTAAATAAATTAAAATTCTCAATTCTTTACGACGTTTAGACAATAAAATCTTTTCAGGGAGAAGAAAATTAGAATTATAATGGATTTTGTCTATATTTCGAATTCTTCGTTGATATCTTGTTGGGGTGGATTCATCAAACTTCTTCTTATCCATATATCTTTGTTCTCGATATCTTTGATTAGCTTGGTACTTACTCTTATGAACCAATGAAATACCTATGGTTTGATACAGAATAAATTGTCCATCGTTTTTTACAGATAGGCGAATGGGTTCGATAAGAAATATACCCCCTTTCTTCAATTCTCTAGGAGTTAATTTCTTTCGAATCATCAGCATTAACTCTAGACTTATTTCTTTCCTTTGAATAGACGCTATAGCAGTATTTCTTGAATTTTTCAGCCCAAGCAAGTGACAATATACCTTGATATTATTGATCATTCTTTCAGTTAATTTCGGACTTAAACCGTCGTCCACTATCCATTGAAAAAGCAAATGCTGTTCTCGTAAGAAAAAAATTTCTAGTCTCATCTTATTCTTGATCTTATATTGTTGTTTCGTTTTACCTTGGTTTTGTCCATATGATCTAAGATCTTTTCGGTCTGCGGATTTTTTTTCTTCTTGATTTCGATTCTTTAATTCAAAATATTGTTTTTCATTCGATGGTTTAAAAAAATTCCATTTTTGTTTTCTATTTATCTTTTTATTAAAATTTAAAAGAAGTAATTCGCTTGGTATAATCCACGGTTTTATTTTGTATACATTATAAAGTAGCAGGAATTCGGGGAATAACCAAAGTTTCAGATTCATTGATAGGGATTTTCGTATTTCTTCATTCATTTCCATCCAATCAAAAAATATTTTTTTATTATTAGGTGGATTTCTTTCTGAATCTTGGTGAATTGTAAGATAAAAAAGATCGTTTTTATCCATTTTATCAATTATTTGGTAATTCTTACTTCCAATCTTAGTATTTTTATTAACGTTAGGATGCATTTTGCTCCAGGCTTCAATATCGACTTTTTGTCTTAGAAAAAAATTGAGAATTTTCCAATCAAAATATTTTCTATCTGGATTTTTTTCCATATACATAATATCGCCCCTTCCTAGATAATTATTGATAGGAATATCCTTCAGTATTTCAAAAAATTTTTGTTTAGAATTCGTGTAATTAAAAGAAATCCTTTGGTTGTTATTTTCTTGTAATGATGATCTATAAATAATATATGAGTCCATCTTTATTTCATAATTAATATTAATAGATTTATATGAAAAAAGATCATATCTATAGCATTTTTGAAAATTCTCTTTTTGATTTGATAATGAATATACTTCAAATTTTTTTTGTTTTTTGTAATGAAGTAATTGGTCTTTTTCATATGAATCCCATTTCGTTAAATCTTTATTTTGAATCATAGGACTTTCATTAATTCTATTTCGCCATTTTTGTGGTATTAATCGAGACCATCTAATCGGAGATAAATTGTATTGATAATGACTTCTTAACCAGTTTTTCCATTGATTCGTTCCAGAATTTGGAAGTTTCATATCCCTTAATTCGGAATGAAATATTACTTGTGTTCCAAAAAAATTCTTTATTGGAATTTTAAGAAAAAAAGATGTTCCATGAGATTCAAGAATAGCTCTTAACTTAGACAAATTAATAACTTGGCTTTGCGATAATTTATAAAATACATATGCTTGCGACAAGGAAGATAAGTCAAAAAAAGAATGTGAATTCTTCTTACTATTCTTAATATTGTAAAGTGCCTTTTTTATAGTCGAAATAAAGTGGATTTCTTTTTGATTTGTTTTATGAATTCTTTCTTGGTTTGTTTCAATATTGTAAATATATTTATGAAAAATTCTTTTTGTTGATTCAAGAACAAGTTGTAGTTGTGTAGGGATTCTGGCAATATTAATGATACATAGGACGATATCTATATATATTTTTTCAATGAAAATTTTGATAAAAAAATATAATTTAGAGATTAATCGAGTGTTTTTTCTTTTTAATAGTTTCCAAATATTTTTTGGTGATTCGAGATTAGAACTTGTTTTGTTAGGACTATGTTTTATTCCTGGAGTTACTTTCTTTTTTTCTTTCATAATACTCTTTATTTTATTTCTAATTGTGCTTGTTCGATCAGTTAGATTTTTAATTTTTTTTTCTCTCCGTGAATCATTTGTCCTATCCGTAGATTGAATTTTACTAAACGAATCATCAATTGTCTGATTCTTGATTAGAGAATCCTTTTCTTGGTTAGCGTCACTAGATTCATAGGCTTTTCTCAATCTAAATAATAGAGTTAGATTCGCTTTTGAGTTTGAGAGTTCTTTTTTTATTCTTTTTATAAACAGAAATAAAAGATTTT